AGAGCAGACTTAGCCGGACCGATATAAAAGGATTCTCCTCCCTTAACATATGTTGGAGGGACTGCCGATCCAATTTCAAGAGACCCGGCCTCACTTTCATTACCATGCCTTTGCCCAAGTGACTTCGTATCTCACCTGACCCGGTCTCACATCCTTTAGTCGCTCAGAACACGAAGGACGGTCAAGCATGCTCTCGTGAAATCCCAACTTTCATCCGAGACTTCAAGGATAGGAATAAAGCAGCTATCAAGATCAAAGCCTTTTTCGCACAGCACAGGAGGGAAGTACGACCAGAGCCCAGGGAAAGACTTAAGCCAAGACTGATTCCTCCAAGAAAAGCTGTTAAAGCATCAACTTCTTCCTCCTTGTTCATATGATAGACACGTGCCCGAAGGGGAACTACTAGGCTTTGTTAGGACATTTAACATATATCTTTCCAGGACAGGACTTAAGTACCAGTTCCAGCAGCAACAACTAGTAAGGCCTATAAAGGCAAATTTTTGGACATAATTCTTCTCTTTTGTGAGGATTGAAGTGAAGGGCGCCCCATGGTCGGATGCGAGCCAAGCTAGTTAATCAAAAGCGAGTCTCCATTACGCGGTGATCTTTCCGCAAGTGGAGGTCCAGGCTCTAATCCAGTCTCTGATGGCGTAGTGGGCTAACTGACTGACCTAAAGGACTAGGCAGCTTCGGCTCCTATAACACAAGACCCGCATTCAATCAGAGAGGCTTTAACTCCCTCGTGAGAGGTGATTGCACCAGTAGCAAAAGAGATCTCAGGATAAATAGGTACCATATCATATGTATAACGAGAACGGACATGACACAGCAAGTTGCTAGTATAACTAGCTCACACAGGGGTCTGAAAGCTTTTCAGTCAAGGCTGGTCGGGGATCTGGAGAGGAAGAGGAAGTCCCTTTACTCTATTCCTTGGCAGGGGACGAAGGCAGCAGATTCAAAGAGGATAAGGGGGTGCCGCTAGCTTGAGTTATAAAAGAGGGTACTCTTACAAAGCAGAGCCCCTCGTCACGAGCTGGACTCGAACCAGCACCTCTGGGTAAAAAACATACCCAGCCGAACTACCTTTCATTCTGATCGTGACTTAAAAAAGAAAAAAGAGAAAGAACTGCGAGTTGGCGCCTACATAACGAATTGCTTGCTAACCAAGCCATTCTGGCTTTCCACTCACTCGATCGAGTCTGTTGGGGTATTCGATCTGTGCCCAGGGAGCAGCTTCACCTTCGCTTTCTCTCCTTCCCAGGCAGGATTATAGGTTGGTTATATTAGCCTCCCCCCCCACAATGTATTGACAGTTTCGAGGAGTAGGCTATAATAATCACTCTGAATGCCGAGTTGCTCCAGATTATTATAGATAGAAGCTAGCAATTCGACATCATCCCCAGGAACTAACGTGTTGATTGCGTCATAGGATCTCATCCCTGGTGGCAAGACCACATCATTCTCAGTGAACAGCGGAGTTATCACTTTTTCACTCAGCTGTTCCTTAATTGTGTTTGCGACTGATCCATTTACTCGATCCTGGTAGTTCTCTGTTGCTAAATTTCGCAGCCTGGCGACTCTCCAACTGGCTATTATTAAAATAAACGACGGTAAGGCAAGGCCGGAAATAAAATCAATTAGATAGTTAAGAACTTGATCTGACATGTTGCATTCTACTCGAATGTAAGAGAAATTCAAATGTTATAACTAGCATGAAAGTCGATCTATTACGACCGGAAAAAAAAAAAAAAAGTGTTATATTCTAATCTAACTAAAATATTCCATAAGATAAGCAATTTATAGAAATAGTTCGAGGTGCCCCTCATCTTAATGATATCCTTAGCCATTTTTCTTATAAAATGTATATGAACCTCATCGATATAGCGTGAGTGCATGCAACCCCCATCGGGAGACTTTAACTCGTCTTCCAATTCCTCCCAAAGAAAGGGAGTCTAAAAAAGAGAGAACAGCTTCATCGGGATTACGTTCGCGACATCTCGGGAGCAAATTTAGATGCCGATCAAGTTCCTCTTTCAAAACAAAAGGGAGAAACATTTCTTTTTCAGCTCCCTTATATGAAGATCCTTATTCTCAAAATTGAGTAGGTGAAACTATTGACCCTGGTTGGAAGCTGGCTCCAGGGTTTCGACTACTGGAACGGTGTATCGACACCAATCTCGATGAAGACATCCTCTCTTTCTTTAACGAAAAGAAAGAGGAGTTAGAGACCAAGCTGGGTCCTATCGATGTCCGCCGTCTCGACGAAGCAGAGATGGAGTCTTTAGATATAATGCTAAAATCTTTCCAAAAAGAGAAAGGCGCATCATTATTTTTGACTCAGATTGCTAGGGAATACTTCTTATGACTAAGAGAAAGCAGCTTTTCTCTTCTTCATTGGCTACTCATTTGTCTCGTAGAAAGAATTTGAGGCCCACTCATTCCAGCCAGCAGGGGATAAGGTGGGGAAGGGGAGAGTCGAGGTTTTCATGGTCCGGCGTTATCGGTGTGCTCATTCCGGATTTCTTTGTACCGCCCAGAAGGGCACGAGAAAAAAAAAAACGGATCCAATACCAAGACGTTAGAGAGAGAAGGCTAGCCTTATATACGCTATTTATCTAAGAAGCGCCCAAAGCTAGGAGCAAGAGAGAGAGAGGCTGGACGGTGAGGCAGATAAAGAGAGATAAAAAGCAGCATAAGCAAGGTTTCGAGTCGAATATTCAAAGCTTTTGAGTAAGTAAGATGGATAGATTTGGAAGCCTTTGAAAGAACTAGTTGCATAGATATAGATATGGAGAAAGTCGTTTCTCTTCAAAGGGAGGGTGATATGAGGGTTTTGAGAGCGGTTCTGACGTCGAACAGGTTACCCGCTTTAATAAAGCCACACTGGGCCCTCGGCTTCTTGATCCAATCTCCTTCTTTAAAAGAAAAGAAATAGGCACTTTTTTCACTATATATATATCGAGGTTTTTTTTCCATTGCCTCAAAGACAAAACGCCGTCCGATCGCCAAATACCAGACTTCTTTCTTATTCTATGCAAGTAGTTCTTTCGATATGAGTTCCCTGGTGGTCTCACGCTTGTAGCTTAGGAAGAAGAACTACCTACCGAGGGCTTTACTTACACAAGGCCAGATATGAGTAGTCGTTGGAATTTTTTAATGTTTCTCCTCCGACTCATTGCATTGCTTTATCTGGCTGGAATGGCAGGGGAGCCGCATAGGGGGATGCCAGTTTTATCATTCGCTTCAACATAAGAGATTACAGCTTTTTCTGTCTAAGGCAGACAAACGGGCTTTACATAGTTAACTTCCGGGATGACCTATGTTTGTTTGGAAGCAAAAGTCTCTCTTATTCGACCAAAAGAAGGCATTCTCCTTTCTCAGCGTACGAAGAACTGAAAGCACATGGCACAGCTTATCACGGATTGGAGAAGCGATATATTGTATTAAATCAATTGATCATGCGACTAGCTAAAAGGTAGGAACGGCATCGGTCTTTCTCCCCAAATGGTACACAAGTGAGTTCGATTCTCATTCTACCTATTGTGCTTAAACTATTTTCGTCAATCCATACGGTCCGCTCCTCCGTATCGTCAGTTGGTTTGAGCGGCCGACAGAAGGCTTTTTGCTGGCTTTTTAGTTCCTTTCGCTAGACCCCAGGGGACAGGCCATCGAAACTCCGTGTGCGAGGTCAGTGCTCTCGCTTTGAGGGATTCCTTCTTCACTACCATCCTCCACGACATAGATCCTTGCTTGCTGTCTTGACCGTAATGGGATCGAAGCACTGAGGCAAGGTGTTTCACTCATGTCTACTTCTAATGCGCACGAACCAGAGCTATCTCCCAAGAACCCCTTCCCTAGTCAAGAGGTACTGACCATTGGTTCTCTCGTGCCCCAGTTAACGATAGCCTCGGGTAGACTGCGGATCTTAGGTGAGACCTAGAGTGCAGCCAACTAAACACCAAATCTATCGGAATAAAACTTCTACATCTGAGAAAAAATGTGTGACTAACTCAATTGATAAATGCCCTTCTTGTACGCTAACGCTCTAGGATGGCAGGGTTGGTAAAACTCTCCTTGATTGATGGTAGCATTGCTAGTTGCTTCAAGCTTTTTCTACTGTACGCATATTCCCCGTCTAGTGAGCCGAGAAATAAGGGCTTACTGAAAGCTCAACCCATGTAACTTATATTTCACCTGTTTGTTCTTCCTGACCAATTCCTCAGGAATCGATGTCAGTGTCTGACCATTTTACAGCTCCACGCATGCAAGGTCTTGCTGGCACTGAGTGCTAAACGCGCTACGACTTTTCCGTTGTTGATGATCGAAACTCTTGAGAGCTTCTCGTTACTTATAAAAAACTTTTTACTCGGAATTTGGCCTCATAGAGCTGTTCATTTGATGTCTGTTTAGATCAATACTTTCAATCTGCATGTCTTCTTTATCACCACAAAATAGGGATGATCAAAATAACCTTTGAAATGAGGATGCGGTACCCCGAGATTGAAGAGATCGAATTCCTCCCGGGAACACACGAAACAAAGATATGAACTGGGTCAAATAGAAAGATCGGAAATTGAAAATTGACCTTTCCATTGTTATTTTTTACATTGAGGTCGGTAACGTTGGTGAATTAGGTTAAGATAGGGGTACGGAAAGAGAGGGATTCGAACCCTCGGTAAACAAAAGCCTACATAGCAGTTCCAATGCTACGCCTTGAACCACTCGGCCATCTCTCCTATATAATCTTATGATTATGACCCAAAAACCGCGAGTGAATAGCGAGTCATTCATATTCTTGCAGTAAAGGTACGGCCCAATCCATTAGAAATATAAAACTTTTCGTCAAAGAAAGATCTTCCTTCGAGGCTCGAGGAAAAAAAACAATTCTTCTTGTTACCATTAAAAACAAAAGAACTATTTCTATTCATGTTTGTCAAGACGGCGATCCCGTCATATTATGATATTTATACCGGATTTAAACCAATGAATTGGAACGAATCAACTACTCCCTTCCCCTCCCATCTTGCAGGTAGGAATGATGGATGCTGATTTCCAATTCTACTATATCGATTGTCTTTAGGGCCTACCTATCAAAGATGAATCTTGATAATGGGCAACAGGAAGAAATGGTGTTGATCCGTCCCCCCCCCCTAACTAGATTAAAAAAATAAGGGCTGGGGGTGGGCGCCGATAGGTTTGAATCATTTCAAATTCAATCAATACCTAAATTTGGAAGAGGGATGTGTATAAATTCAACAACCCGCCTTTGCTACTGGTGGTCCCTACAGCAAGGAGGAGAGGTAACGCGTGTACATGAAAGCAAGCAAAAGAGCAAAACGGCTTATGGCTTCTTGGATCTACTCGCCATCACTCCCACTTGAAGAGACAGTAGGAGATAGATCCATTCCTTCCATTACGACTGGGGCCTTATTTTTTTAATAAGGGAATGAAGCCTGATCCTTTATTTCTATTTTGATTGATCCCCGACCGGGTCTGAAGCCGCATAGATGATTAGCTATTGGAACGAGAATGAGGACGATGAACCTGGTCAGTAGGGACCCATGGATCTCCATCTCTTCCTCTCCCGATCTCCCTATGTTTGGTGGAGAGGAAAGTCGGACAAAGATGATCCTGTTGTAGCCTCCTTTTCTGATATAGGGGAGTGATAAAAAGTTCCATCCTTCATGAATGCATCAATTATCGTCCAGTCTAGTCGTCGGGGTTCATCTGGCAGTTCATTCGCCTCTTTTTCGGTATGATAAACTACAAGCTCTTTCATTGTGGGATATTTCTTATCCTAAGGAATAAGAATAATAGGTCGATCAAAGCACTCATCTCCATCTTCCAGCCTTTCCTCTCCTACCAAAGGTGCTTACTCCGGGCATATGAGTTCTAGGTAAATCAATCGGAGGAGAGAAAGCAGCAGAGAATCTTGCACCTCATCAGCACCAGACTCTTTCCAAACCTAAATACCAATCCTCCACTTCTCCCCCCTTTGAGAAAGAGGCTGGGCGAAAAAGTAAATTCGTGGTAACCCGCTAAGGTGGTTGTTCATTTGCGGGTTTCGATTGGATAGCATATTGACCCCTATCTTATACCTCTGGGCTGGGTGCGTGGAACTATTCCTTCCAATGAAAACTCCACGGAGAATATCGGTGACCTCTAGCTTGCACTTTTGCTGCCTTCTCAAGCATTGGATTCCTTTCCCCCGTCCAGGCACCCCATCAAGCACCTATATGTCATGAGTGACCCCAACTATCGCACCTCTTCTTCGATCGGAACCCATCCCCAACCTCTTCCCGGCAAGATAGGGCAATTCATCCCCCATTCCACTAGTTCTGATGCGTACTGCGCAAGAAGACGACTCTAGCCCGCTGAAAGCTTTGAACATTCTCCTTTCTCGGGTTCCTAGACCAACCAAGGGTTCTAGAGACAATTCCTTCTTCCTAGTCCAAGCTAGCTAAGGCAATAGCACCATCTTCTCTCTTTCATGACTTTCTGATACCCAAAAGTGACTGTTGACTTCCCTCCCTTTAGAGCTGGGAAATCAAAATCTCCAGTCGCATTCGATCTAGAGTAAAGCAGCCCCTCTTCCTTGTTCACAGAAACCATTTTATAAAGAGCAAAGAGAACAAGAGCAATCGCAGCTGAGTCAACTCTATCCATTCTTGTTCCAAGCTAAAAGCTTGAGGAAGAAGAGCTTATTCAACTCGAGGGTCAAAGAAGACCAAGGAAATCTCGATTCAACTACAAGCCCAGATTACTAATGGAAGGAAGAGCTTCTGGCTATCGAGAAAGCCCTGCTTGAAGAAAAGGCTACTGCCCTTAGTCCTACTGCCCTCCCGGCTCTGGAACAGGCTCTTGCTCTAGCTCCGCCCAATGCTCGGAATGGTGAATTGATCAATTCCGAAACTAGCCAACCCGAAAGCCAATCACGAACTGCTCGCTACTGGAACTGGCTAACAGAAAGAGCGGAAAGAAAGAGGGCATGTCTCACTAGCAAGACAAAAAGGGTGAGCGCCTAGCGCGCCCCCTTTATTACTAGGTTGGGCAAGCTTTCACAGAAAGAACACCTATGGCTTTTCACACTGAACTTCTCGCTTTTTCTATTAGGAAGAAGTGCTTCAAAAAAAAAGTTTCTGTTGCGGTGGATTACTCTTTAAAGCTTAGTAGGTAAGGCGCTGCTTATTGAAGGGGATGTTCTGGTCGAGGTCGAACAGTCAGAATGCATGAATGCAAAGACTAAATTAGCCTTGCTTGCTGAATCGACATGTAAAGGTAAAAAAAGGACCCGGGCCGGGATTTCTTCAAAGGACAGTACGACTGCTCCAAAAGACTAGCGCTTACCTGCTCCTATTGATTGAACAACTCGAATTCGAAATGAAGGCAAAGCGTAAATGAACTCGATCCAGTCTCGGTTCAGCTACTCTGCTCGTGCGATGGTCGATACGGGCCGGGCGCCACGAGACGAGGCTACTTCCATCCAAGGGAAAAGTGAAGTCCAAAGAGCAAACCAGGCAGAAACTTGATATGCTGGGAGGACCTCCCGGGGTTTCGTTTCCTATTCCATAATAAGCCCTACCTACTAGTACTAGGATCAGGGTTCGTGGTCAAGAATGGGCTGCTAAAGCCTTTTATTTGCCTTTCATGACGATGAATGATTAGTCTTCTCCCTTCTATTATTCATCACTAATTGATCCTGACTGTCAAGCTTTAACAGTATGGTCTTTGCTCCTTTGCTCTGGTTCTATCATTGATGATTCGGTAAATGACTTAGAGTTGCGTTCTTTTCATCGGATGGGAAGAATGGAATTACATATCCTATCAATGGTATCGCTCTTTTGATACCCAGTTCAGGTTCAGAGTGAAGACTTTGCCCGCCCTCTTTTTCCTGTCTTTCCAGGCAAGGAAGCAAGGCAGTGGCTGCTACGGATGAGGGAAAGCTTCTTCTTCTTTCTCTTTCTCGATGGTAATTGAATAGCTCCTCTTCGGTGCCTTAGGAATTGAATCAAGTAAGGGCAGCTGGAAGGAATGGGCTGTGAACCTGAGCTAATTCTTTTCTCTATTGTACCTGAACGGAATCCCCAACCTTCATCTCATCCTTATTTTATTATCCTTACTTTACTCGCGGCACACTGACTATATTCCGCAGAGGTTGGCAAGAGCTTATTTCACAGCTTCACAAGACTGAATTGAATTAGCCTCGGGGAACTGAACTACCGCTACGCCCTGGAACTCACACACAGAAGACCAAGGCAAGTCCACTCTCGATTCAGCATAAGCTTGGGATCTTTATTTCCTAAAATAAAGCATTTCCCTTGAAGCCAGGTCTTTCTTCTCTTCTTTAAAGCCTGGAGCTGGACTTCTTCTTCCTGACTCGATTCACAGTTTAATCATACTAAGCCAGAGCCCAACCAGGGTGAGAGAGATAGGAGAGTAGGGACGGGGAACCAATGTCACCAACTGAACTAGCTGTCTCGGATCTTTGAATAGACAGAGAGAGATGATCTTCCTGCGGCCCAAGAGCGTATTCGTTCAAAGAGCTAGCAATGACTTTCTTCCCACCCGGAAATCGTAGTAAGCCGGGAGAAAGACATTCATATTCACCCAGGCACGGGATAAAGGGAAAAAGAGAGCCGAGAGCCGGGAACGCAATCAAAAGAATTTCCCTCGAGCGGGGATGTGGTGCTGGGATCGTACTTACATCCCCCGAAAAGGTCAAATCCCTACGCAATTCGATCCATTTGTTTTGTTTCTTTGCACCAACAATGTAGCGGAATATGAAGCCTGCACTACAGGACTGAAGTTAGCTCTCAGCTTAGGTGCCAGGTGCATTAGATTAGAGTCACCGGTGACTCTCTTTTAGTAATTAGACAGGCTACCGGAGAATGGAAAGTCCGGGACCCGTTCCCTATCCGGAATTGCTTGAACGCCTAGCCCAAGGTGGTTTTAAGGAAATTGATTATAATCATGTCTCCCACGATAAAAACCGCAATGCAGACGCCCTAGCTATTCTTGCAGCCCTCACCCACGCTCCGAAACAGGGAGTGATCAAGTCTTTCGACGGCCTTCACTGAACCGGCAACCATTCAGTCGAGGAGGTGAACCAAGCAGAACATCTGCATGGGGCACCCTGGTTCACTGAGATTCTAAACTTCCTTGAAAAGGGATAATTCTCGGCCCAGGCCACTAAGAATGACGGGACACGATTAGGCGCCTTGCCACTCGCTATGTGATCTGCGGGGGGCGGCTCTAGAAGCGCTCTTTCAACCAGCTCCTGCTGCGCTGCCTAACTGAGTCCGAAGCAACACAACCAAGCCATGCACGATGCGGATTTCGGTGGTCATATAAAATAAAAGGATTCGCCATGGCAAAGAGAAGACTTCGGCAAGGGTACTATTGGCCGACCCTCGAATCAGATTGCAACGAACATGTGCGGAAATGCCACGCTTGCCAAGCTCATGCCCAATCCATCCGGGCCCCGGCCTCTCATTTGCATACCATTGCGCCACCACGGCCATTCGCTATGTGGGGATTGAACGTTATCGATCAGATTCATCCTAATAAAGCCTCTAATGGGCATAACTTCGTACTTGCAGCTACAGAATACTTCACGAAGTGGGTTGAAGCCGAGGCGCTAGCGAACGTGACAGCTAGGCAGCCGATTTCAAGAAACATCCTAGCAAGGTTCGGCCAGGGTGATCCTCACTGACAACGGGACGAATTTTCGGAGCCGACAGGTGATTTTTGCACACAATAGAAAATCGACCATCGCTTCTCGACCCCATATTACCCTATGGGCAACGGACAAGCCGAGGCCACCAACAAGACGCTCCTAAAGATGATCAAGAAGACAACCAAGAACGGCCGTGACTGGCACGACAGGCCCACTCTAGTACTTTGGGCCTACCGGACCAGTATACGCACGGCCACGGGGGCAACTCCCTTTTCACTGGTATACGGGATGGACCTCCCGGTAGAAGTCGAATTGGGATCTCTGCGCGTCTTGGCAGAAGATGACCTCCCAATGGCAGAAAAAAGGCAAGCCCGACTGGACTAGAGTTGTTGAATGAAAAAAGGCTCGCCGCCGCGTACCATATCAGGCCAGGCCTACCAACGACGGCAAAGAAAAGACTTCGGGAGCAACGTCTCCGAACGCACCTTCCAAGTAGGGGAATATTTAGCATGAAAGATTTTGATCAACCCGAAAGCTTGCGCTAAAATAAAATGGGAAGGACCCGTCAAGGAAAACCGGCCAGGGAACACCTATATAATATACTCCAGGACCTACGAGGAAATTCCTTGCGACGACCTATCAACGCGGCGCACCTCAGAAGAGACGGGTCAATCGAACCCGTGGTTGATCTCGCAGCACCACTCTCGAAGAAAGAAATGCAAGAAGAATCAGAGAAGAGACAGAAGAGAAAGGGGCCTGGTCTACCACGAAAGAGGCCTACCACGCCTTCGATCAGTCAGGCCAAAGAAAGCCTAAACCAACCGTCACGTCCTTTTTCATGTGCAGGGGATTCTTCCATTCTAGCAGTGGATTCAATAGCTGCCTATTCTTCCTAAGAAGGCATTCTTGCAGCAAGAGGGCATTCGAGAACAGTAAGAGCTGATTCGACGGGATGCTTACGACGAGTAGGCCCTTCGAGTTCATCTGCATCAGCTAATATCGAATCGCCTGTTGTGCCCCGAAAATGGGCTGTTGCGGGCTATCATTCATATTCATCTTAAGGCTTCAGTTACTTGCATCAACAGGAAAGTCATCAGTCCCCTATTCTTGAACAACCTATGATGATTCATTTCCTCTTAGATTACCCGTCTTTTTGGACAAAATGCCATTTCTATTAATAAATAGACTGATTCAATAGCATTGGACTAAATCGGGATAGCTTTAGAAAGCAGATACGGGATTAGACAGAGGAGCCCTTGATCCTCTTTGATTAACCAAACACCCTACCACTCACGAATACTTGTGATTGTTACGGGCGCAGAAAACAGTTCTTTGTTTATTTAAGGAAAGCGGAAAGAAAGTCATTTTCGCACTTTTTCTAAGACTAAAAACCTTTGAACTACTAGGAGTCGTAGTGTTCCTATCTTTCGTACTATTAAAAAAGGGGAGATGCATAATAGGTTGTTTAGAAGAAATGAATTGGTCCAATACGCGTAGTAGCATTCTTTTTTGGGCTGTAATTGTCGCTCTCGATCCTACAGCTTCTTGAGAGTAAGATCTAATTCCCCCTTTCATTGGGGGACAATGTAACGATGTTTTCCTAGGATTACTGAGGAAAGGTTTGGGGGGATGGTGCACCTTAACGAACCATGTCTCTCGGAAAAGCTTTCGACCACTGAACTTCTCGGAGAGGTATGGTTTGAGTCCTGGTGCGGAACTCTGTTCTCGAAAACCTTTGCCTGGCTTCGAATCTTAGCTTGAGTTGCCACGGGAACCTTAGCGCCGCGTGTGTGTTGTGGGAAGGTCCTCCAAGGAAGAGGCATAGAAAGAGTGAGAAACCTCAATCCAAGACATGAAAGCGGAATCACAACTGTGCTTAAATCCCTACTTCCACCGAATCCTCTCTTTGATGTTAATGCCGCTTAGAAGCATAGTCCTTACTTTACTGAAAGCAGGAAGCATCCAAAGCAATCTAACGGAATTAAAGAAAGCTAGAGTGTAGAGTGCAGTCGGAAGTCAACTAATTGACCATTAATACTGGAAATTAGCCTTCGTAAAGTCTTTCTATCACTCGTAAGGCCGACATTGAAGACATAGCCCTAGTTCTCAGGTAGAATATAGGGTATAGGGATGATAAGGCATCTGTCTCCTTGCAGGGAAGAGGTTTGATTGCTAATGAGATGAGTGGAAGAGCTGCTTTCGGTCGAGGTTTCTATATCTTAGAATTGATAGAAAGATTCAATATAGTCAAGAGCTCATACCCGTTATGATGCGAGATTTACCCGATATTGTGCGATTACCTTTTATTCCTTTCATTTTAAATGGGCCTTCTTAGTTCCCGTGCAAAGTAGTAGTTGATTAGCTGTCTTCGTTCATCGAGTAGGCGAATGTAAGGAAGTTTGCCTGAGTACGAGTAGAGGATTGGTTGATAGAGTGAGAAACCTCTCTCTGGTTGTGGGAAAGGCTCGTTGAGACCTTTACGCCGACATGAAATCGATTTGCTTTGGCTGGTAGCTGTGCCAAGGAAGAAGCTGTTCTTGTTCTCGAATCAGCAGTTTTCGCAATTGAAGAAGAACTAGTCCTACCTTTTTTGCTATGCCCTGAGGCATTCCTTTAGCAGGGCTACGCACCTTCCCGCATTCCTTACCTCTGTGTGTGATATGATGCCGATTCGCCGAGCATAATCCCCTCTTCGCAAGAAAAGGGCTAGGCTGCTGCTGGTCTTTCGTGAGCATCTTTCTTTGTAAGGATGCCAATTGCTATTGACTCCGCTGCTTGAGAATGCCCGGCTTTCAGGAAGAATTGGGAATACATCAGGGCAGGGACTTTTTAGACGCTCTTACACGGATCGGATATCGAACTCTTTTCTTTCACAGTGCCTATCTCGAGTGGCTTAAAAGCTCCAATCCTCGTATATAGAAGGAAGAGGAAAAACTCTTTGGCCGCATGAAGAGCGGAGCTGAACTTTTGTGACTAGCTGAAAATAATCATAGATAACGCCTTGCACGCCCACCTTCCCCGAAACTTTGGCTTAGTCTTCTTCGTTTTACTTTCTCCTTCGGGTAGGATGAAGGGCATCTGAACGTAACGCTTTCTATAGTACTCTCCCCTTTACTTTCAGTCTAATGCCAATTATGTGTATGTGATGTATTCTAATGAAATGATGTTAGCATATATAGCGTCAGATGTAATGAAAGTAGGGCTTTCTACGAAAGAGAAAGCGAAGAAGTATATGAAATCGAAGCGCATTGCAATCATCGATCATATAGAATGTGTGCCGCGTGTGATCAGTCTGCGCAAAGGCAGAATAGCGGATGGGTTTGTCTTGCCTCTATCTTCCCGGGACTCCTAGGGCTCTTTCAATTGGCCTTGTCTCGCTTAACTCGTCGAGTAGTGTCCCTAATCGAATGAGTGGCTACACGCTCTTTTCCCGAGGAGAGAATGTTTCATTCAACCAGTCAAATAGGCTAAACTCGCTCCCTAGCTTTCAATAGCGGCAGTGATTTTCTTTTGTCGGATGGAGCAGGGAAGAAAGGCTAGTTCGTCAAGTCAATTGAATCCTTCGGGCAGGCCGGGACAAAAAAGTCCGAAAAGAGGGGATTTGGCTGATCAGCCAGCCCTACTCGTCTTTGTCTACCCTGGTTCAAGTATAGCCCATACCCTTTCTAAGCCGAATAGTCTTTCTTGGACCGGAAGTCATACCATAGTAGAAGTGCAGCCCCCGTTGAGACAATAAGTTAGACATTGGTTCATAGGCTAAAGCCCCCTGACTCAAAGTCAGTGGAAGGGGAAGGGCTGCTTTCTTCGACCTCTAGCCATCACGCTCTTTTGGACCTGAAGAAGGGAATTAAACCGGCGAGTAGGGCTTGTGCCCATTAGTCTATGTCCTGCCCTAGTTAGAAAATACTATATCTCAGATAAAGGGAAAGAGGGAGTGCTTGCTGGTATTAAGAGAACTCTCCTCTCCCAAGACGAGGGATGCGCTTCCTAATTGATTTAGAAATTATAGGTTCATCGAAAGGTACAGTCAGGTGGAATCCCGTCCTGAAGCAAAGGATCTGTATTAGTCATCAAATCCAGGGTATGGTGGAGTAGTCCCAGTTTGCGAAGTCTCTCATCGCCTTGATTAAAGAGTGGTGGGTCAGGGAAGTTAAAAGGCTAGAGTAAGCAAGGTTCTTTCTCCCACGGGGAAGGTTGTCTTTTAAGCCAGTCTTCAGTCAGCCTAGGAGCCTTTGAGGAGTAGGGAAGGTGATAGCGTAAGATAGCGGACTGGCGCTAGAGCAAGAGTAAGGAAGTGCGATAGAGCTCTTTTCAGTCCCCTAGGATATTCGAAGTAGAGAGTCAGGTTACGTTCTAAGCAGCCGGCCAGCGCTCTAACCTATAACCGGTCTTGAGAGTGAGTAAGTTAACCCAGTAAGGGTAGAGTCCGCAAACCATCTAAGCCTGTACCCCGCTAGCAAGTAGTTAATAACTAAACCCCTGGGAGAATCAATAGAAGTATGGGAAGAGTAAGAAGAAGGTTATAAACCAGCTAACCTTCCAGCCAGCAAGGAAGACAGCATTGTAGGACTCAGTCCCTTGTTCTAGTGATAGAGATTGTCAGGTTCTAGCATAAGAAAGCAAGTCTATCCGTTCAAGTGGCCATTCTATCACTTCTGCACCCTCAGTAGCGTTTAAGGATTGGAATAAGGCAGTTTTCGGAAACTCACAACAAGCGCCGACCCAACGCCCGGCTAGAGGGCATCCAGCGGGCCCTGACTCATAAACATTCGGACTTCCTCATGAAATTAGAGAAGGACCTCATCACCTACTACAACCAATTACTTAGAGATGAGGAATTACACTGGTCCCCCGATCCCTGATGGGCCAAGGACCTCTGATTGGTTTAGATCGATTCTGCCGGTTCCGCCTTAGGAAGCAGGGGCTGCTTTCATTGCTTTCTTCATACATACGAGGTAGTTTCAACCACCCCACTCGGAAATAGGAAATCGCCCTTCTCAGACTAGTTCAAAACTAAGAGGACAGCTTTCAAAGCAAGAAGCAAGTGTTAGAATGGCTTGTGACAGAAAAGGAAGCTGTAGAAGTATCAATAGCAGTTGCAATAGGAGAAAGAAAGGCGTCAGGGGCGCGTCTGGTGCTATCGTATATAAGGGAAAGGTTTTGATTCCCTTTTCTTGCTTACTATCTTTTCCATCTAAGTAAGAGCAGGTTGAAGCTTATCTTATTTATAGTATAGGTAGTAGCTTAAGCGCAAAGAAGCTATCGACGAAGGGCAGGGAGCACACCAATTCCAAGAAAGTAATCTATCTTTTATTCTTCCAGTACTTGTGCATGCCCTGACCCCTATACTGTTTTGATAGTACGATCCCGGATTAACATTTTCCTAACCTCGTTCACTGGCTGAAGGCGCAGGCTTAAGAAGAATTGGGAATGAAATATCAACTCCTTAATAAGTCTACTCCTATCCTATTTTGTAGAAAGCTAGCCAAGGTTGTTAGCGACAATTGTTCAAAAAAAAATGCGAAGCGAAGATCAGGTATCTCCGTCGTAGTTATTAGTAAGAGTAAGAGTTTTATCCTCCTTTTGGTGCTCCTAGAGCAAAGCCCCGAGAACTAGGTTCGATTTCTTTATGTGCCCAGATAAAGGGTATAATTATGGCTTACCAATCTCGATGAAGAAAGACCCTCCATTTCGTTTGAGGAGATAATGATTTGTTAGGGCTAAAGAGAAAGTCTTTGGAACCGAAGTCAGTTGATGCCGAGAATAAAGATGTAGTCTTTCCTTATACTTATAAAAGGCTATAAGCTCTAAGTAGTAAGGCTACGTTTCGTAAGGCCGAGAAGAATCTATTTTTTAGTTTCCGTTCTAAGGCTCAAGACTAATAAATTAAACTATAACAATTCTTTTGCTTTTTCTTCACTTCCTGGCTTTCGAAGAGATGGAACCTCTCGACCCCTTTATTCGCCTCATCCCTTCTTATTCCGAGGAGATAGAGCGGGGTAGTGATATATGACTGATCATGATCATCTTGCTGCAAGAAAGCTTAGGAATGAATCTAATGGTAATGTCGGTCTATGCCCACTTGTAAGAAAGGATCACTGCTTAGGTAGCTGACCAAAAGCCAAAGGTAGGTGATTTCGGGATGGCCTTTGAGTCGAGTCTGATTAAAGGGACGACTCTTATTATTCGTGCCTAGGATTCAGAAAAATCCTTGTTTCGGCAAATGATGAAGCCTTTGATTCGGCGGATTCGAATTACCATGCCTCCATATCCCCCGATGTAGCTGACACTTACTTTGTTCAGTCTCTGAGGTCAGGACCTTTTGCTTATAACTTGGTTTTTGAGTATTCATAAGATGTCTTTCTTCGGATCGTTGGGTTACTTCGGAAAGTCAAATAGCAAGCTCCACACTAAAGCAGTTAGAAGCTGCGGGCGAGGTCAGCAAAGGTCACAAATAAGAAGAAGACACGAATTTCTGTTCTGGCACAGGGAACCCAGTCCTGCTTACGCGATGGTGTGCGTGGACGGAGGGCTAACAGGAATCTTCTTCGACCAGAAACCTTGGATCCCCTTGAGCAGAGTACTCTCAGCCTCTGTTTATCAGTTTACGAATGGCCCCCCAGGCCTAAGCGATGATGGCTCCGGGGTTCTTGGTCAATGATGTCGTTCACTTCTCACCTTCCAATTTGTACTGTAAAAGGAGGCCGTCAAAGGTCATTTTTTTGGGGGTTTACGAGAGGGCCTTTTCCCTTACTTCTCTTTCCTTCGCTTGGTGGACGAGTCAACGATAGAGCGAAAGAAATGACCATAGAGTACGACTCGCGAGAGCTCCTGCTGCCTCCGTGCCTAGAGAGCAGCCCCCAACAGATCAAAGGAATGAACGATGGTGCAAAACAAAATAGGAACCCTTTCTTTTCGGAAATCAATACGTGTACACCTTAGTCTTAGTACCGTCTAGCCGATGGAATTCCAAAAAGAGGCTTTAACTAATGAAGTAGGCTTTCGACAATGAGAGATGGTAAGCGCTACCTTTCCTTAGATGCCTTGAAAGTGCCTATTCTTTCGAGAAAGACTTTATAGAGTTCTGCAAGCCAGATTATCTCATAAAAGAAAGAGTGAACTATATATTATTATAATAATAAACAATGACTTCTTTCGCTCGGGACACTCAAACGAGAGAAACTTCCCTATCCCTAGCCGGGTACCTTCTTTCTGATAGAAGAAACTATCTCCTTTAATAAATTGAATTAGGCTTTCACCAGGAAGGTTTAAGCATCCTTTTTGCATCGGAAACAGAGAAAGAATCAATCTCCGAATCGCTTGCTAAACCGCCCTTTCACGGCACTAGGCTTTGACGTGAAAAGACCCGATCCCTTTCCTAGACTGGAATTCCTCTATTAAGATATATAGACATCAGTTTAAATTAAATAAGTTAGCCGTTAGGCTTCGAAGGGAATCTGGTTCATAAGTCCGCATTCAGCGATGGTATTGAACTTTAACGAGCTCGAGTCAACCTTTCTTATAAAAAGCTTTGTCTACACCCACCGGCTTCCTTCCCTATTTGCTGGAAAAGCGACTACATCCTCGGCTTAAGAATTAGTCTCGGTTGATTATGACTGGTCGTTCAATTGCAAGTTCTATTCCTTTTTCTCACTTGAAAGATGGGAAAGCCTTTTTAGCGTAGGAGAGCTCCTGACTTTCATGATCGCCTATCGCCTTTTTCCTACTTCATCTGCAGATCGGATTTGCGATAAGAGCAGTTTCTTCTATCACAGATTCGTCTTCCTCCCCCGGCAGGGGGCTGAACTCGAGTTAACTAACTGCAATATGCTAGACACTAGTCTTTCCATTTTCGGTTCTATTGTCTTTCGCATCGGCGATTCTTAAAAAGAGACTCTTCCTACTCCCATCGGCCAAGCTTCAATCTCTTAGAGCGGATGCGGCCACTGTAGATCATCCAAATGGGGACTCCTTTCTCTATTCTATGAGGCTGTTGGTTGATAGAACTCTGAGGTTCTGTGGTTAGGAGGTAGATCTTGTGCGAGCTAATGAATTCAAAGATGCGTATCCACACCTATCTCCATTGTCCGGCTAGTCTCAAGGGATCGGCTTAGGACTCAATCCATTTTTGAAGCCTTTTGAGAGCTGCTAGAAAGGAAGAATCCCACCCTACTGGTAGAGGACTTGCTTCAAAAAGAGGGCAAAAGGGATCCATCCTTAGATAGACGGGTGGAACTCACCGAGATCAATCATCAAGCCAGCTACCCATGGTCAAAGAGGAAGTTAACGGGAAGAAAACCATATCGCTGCTGACCCATGGGCTAATTCTTTCAAAAGAAAGACCAAGGGAGTGCAATGAAAGGGCCACTGCTGCGACTGAAGGTGACGACTAGCTATCTCGGATAGGATAGAGAGGCTTGATCGGTAACCACAGATTGAAAGGTCTTTTTCCACTGTCTGAAAGAGCCATTGATTCACACTGACCGCTATAGCGAAGAGAGAGGTTTTTGGTCTGCTCTTCCTAAATAGAGATTCAACCGGAGATGGGCAATTTGATTAGCTATCTTGCGCGAAGGGTGGAGCGTATGATAAGCGAGCGATCAGGGCTAACTCAAATAGAGAGCTCAGAGTCCTCTTGTTTTTGAGAGGTGGACCTTTCTTTAGGGCCCCTCCTTTGCCGGGTAGGGCGGCACAACGGATAAAGAATGGGTTAGAAGCACGATGGTTGAGAGCTCCTAATTGGGCTGCTATCTGCTGCGTAAATGGATAGAAAGGCATCCTAAGCAGGGCTGGCGGGAAAGTTGCATCTTGCTCAGGATGAGAGGGCTCCTTATGCCGGGAAGCACAGTTGAATGTGAGATCTATCCCCTTTTGAGGGTTGGCCTGATCAAAGTAATCGGGGATGTAGTAGCCCAAGCACCTACTGGGAGTAGCCTCGTCTTCGCTCAGTGATGGAATCAGTACATTCTGGGTCTCCACAATGGGTTTAAATTATCTGCTTTCTTCTGGCTGGATGGGTTTCCAAGGTCTTCGTTCGAAGGTATTAGATAAGATGGTTCGGGTCCAGGTTCATAGATTGCAGGAGATGGCTCTGCTGCGATAAAGGATGAAGGATAATCCGTAGGCAACTGGTTGTTACTAGAAGATGATAAAGATGCAGGCTGCTCTTTATTATTAGAAGAGCGAAGTGCAAGTGCTGGCTGCTCAATAGAGGGCTGCGACCCTGATTCCCTTGGGACTCTGACTCCCCCTGATGCACGGGAGGCGCAGGAAAAACCACTGGTGAAGAAGATCCAGAAGATGCTGATCCAATAGGCGCCTACTAAAATAAGTGGGAGGGAGTAGAAGAACTCGTGCTCATGGAAGGTAAGATGCCGGGCCGTCGAAAACGAGAAGAAGGATCAAAACATCGAAAGCCTTTCTGAGCCGAGGCATGCCCCCTTTAAAAAACATCTGTTTGCACGAGGTGCAAGCTTCTGACGTAGCTGGGCAGGTATATAAGCATAGCAAAAAAAGTATAATATTTTCATAATCAGGTGGCGATCCAAACAGGCACTGATATGGAGTAATGTCGCCAAGCACAGAGGAGGGCGGTTGATGATGATAAAGAAGGGCGCGGTCTTTATGGGAGTAGAAAAAGCGCTTTTTTTGACTTTCCGGTTGGATGAACGGGGAAATGAGCTTTCTAAAGTAAACTGAGCCGGCGGCAAATAGGACACCGGTGAGGAAGGTTGTTAGGCTTACCACTTAACAATCTTAGGTTCAGATAGAATCAAGTTTTCTTCTTTTCTTGATTTATCTCTTGAGCCCCGTGGCAAGCGTTCATGAGTCTCCTCACGTCGAGTAAGACTTCACTTCTCCCTATTCCTCAGTTGAGGCTGTGTAAACGTTGTTTTCCATCTAGATGAAGTATGTTTTTTGAGTTGATAATTTTTTTTTTCAAGGGCGAAAACGTTATTTTGCAGCTATATGAAACGTACTTTTTCGAGTTCAGATAGGATCTTCCCTAGTGAAAAGGTCTTTACGTTGTTTTGAAGCTATATGAGATGAAGTATCATTTTGTGTGGAAAGGGTACCTTGTTTTGACAACATAACTCCGAGGCAAAAGGAGAGTTTTCCTTCGAGAGAGTAATTCGCCCGCTGTTGATGTAACCGTACATTCCCCGGACCTGTGAAAGATGACATGAGTTTCCCTTCCTCGAGAATGGAGAGAATGAGTATTTGCTTGTGTCTAATTAGGGTACAATGTTTGTGTCTGAAAGGAGCAAAGCTTCTAGGAGCAGCTATTGGAATTGCTTATGCTTATGTCTTGAGCTCTCTGAATCATTCTGTAGCCAGGAATCCTTTTCTTGTTAGGCCAGCTGAAATAAAATCCTTGGGCTAGTTGGCTAATCTGGAGCAAGCTTAATTATGAATCTGTTGAGTCTTCTGCGGCTCTAGTTCTTTGACTATAGACCAATGAAAAGAGGGCTCAGGCATAACATAAGGACGATATCGGAATGTCTGAATCCGAAGCTCCCGCCGATAGAATGAGAAGTGAAATCGAAGTTTCCCGGGCTTCTGTGACGGAGGTTTTCTTAGTCGACCTAATCAATCGATTCCCCTCGGCATAGTTGAAATTCAAGTCTTAGTTCTTCCCACTTGGATGAGCGGTGAATACCTTTCTAAAGTAAAGATTTGGCTCGGATGGATCCGGATAGGATATTTTCACGCCTTGGCGTCTGGTTAAGACTTCCCCCCCGTCCTTCTCCTTAGGCTGGTTGAACCTTGAGATAGAAGAGCAATATGGAGGGTTTCTCCTGAAAAAAAGTTGAAACCATTCGTTTCATATATACTTTCTTGTTGGTCTTCCGCGGCATCTTCAGAGGTCTAGGTCTTCTAGGATAGGAGAATCCTTTGGAAGAAAGAGCAGCGGCCAATGCTGGAACTAAGTGAATATTCTGTCTTTGAAATGGAAAGGGGAAAGCCAGCTAATTTGCCGAACCCCGACCTCTATCGTCTAGAGCCATCTATCCTTTCCTTGCTTCTGGCTCTTATGTAGCAGTAAGGGAAGGGTGGGCTGAATCTGCTTTCTTTGGTTCTAAAATATCGAAATTTTGAGATGGGAACGAAGAAAGTACAGCTCCTCTTGCTGATGTTGTAGATGATGCGTCAGCTAGTTGAAGCTCCAGGGGATTCCTTGGATAGCGATGTGGGATGCGTCAAGCCTCTACCAGGAGAGGTCCGTGCTTTCTAAATCTTTCACAGGATCTGGAATTTCTTTGTATTGTAACAGACGGGTAGGAGAAGGAGTCGAAATGATAGATGTGCGTAGTGACCTATCATATATGCTCCATGACTATGTCTTGGTCTTGGAAAACTAAATAGGCTCCGTCGAACCCCACCCATAGTACCTCGCGTACTTTTGCACTCAAGGCTCCGGAGTGGGCAAGAAGCTAGTTCGTGTGATAAAGATATAGAGATTGGGCTTTTGTGCCTTTATTCATCTCTCGAATCTTGGTCTCCTCGAGGACAGAAATGACGCATACGATAAATTGACTGAGATTCCTCCTCAAGATGCTATAAATTATTAGGAAATAACCACCGTAGTTGAGACGAGACGAAATAACCGTAGTAGCCTTTCTTCTTGTTAACTGAGTGAATGTGATCCTTTTATCTTTCGAATGAAGAAATGATCGTCTTGCTCTCATTCTAGTCAATTGAGAGAGCGAAAAAAACCCTTCTTTTTTACAGGGGTCGGGAACTCCTTTTATTCCCTCTGATCTATTCCCCATCCCGAGAAAAGTAGATGCTAAAACTGGGAATTATCTAAATACCTTCTAGTGACATGCTTCTAGTCAGACAAGGAATCATCGTTTGTTAATCTCTTATTATGACCTGGTTCCTTTTCAAAAAATAATAATGTATGTAACTAATCTCCTAACTAGAATAAAGGTTCATCGGAGTCTCTTGAACTTGAAGGAGTACCTTCTCTTATCTCTTAATCACGCTATCTTCTAGTTTTGTAAGAATCAATCATCGTAAGTAAAGTCAGCGGACTTCTCAATTTTGTACCAAAGCGAGAATTCGAGCTAAAGCTTTTCCCTCCACTCTACTCTGGTATTAGTTATAAGAGAGAGCCAAATTGCGAAAGCGTAAGAGAGAGTATATTCTGTCCAGCGCTTTCTTCAAGGCTAGAAGAGGGAGCCCGTGGGGATGGCTAATCTAATAAAAAATCTATCTTTCAAAATTGCCAAAACCTAAGCTCAGACTGGACTAACTGTAAAAATTCACAAAGAGATTTCTCCTAAGGACTTTCACTGGTTGTGAGCTTGATAGCCAAGCAATCTGAGTGGCTTTCGCTCCTGGTAAAATGTCTCTCCAAGATTTCGAATTTGAAGTCGATTTAGCAAGAGTCAGTCAGTGTGATGGAGTCTTGTAATGGTTCTATCTATCTTAGAATAAGTAAGACGGTACTCGAAATAGGCCCAGAAACTAGCCTTTATTTCTTCTAAGTAATGAAAGGAAGTGGAAACGAAAAGATGACACCCGATGGTTCTACCCCCTGCTCGGGGAAGTTGGTATGCTCAAAAGCTGCGACTTATCACTCGATATTCTATCTTCCTTCGCTTCCTTCGTTTTCACCATTTTTGACATAAGGGAGATGAAGTATCTTTTTAGTCTTCACACTAGATGGACACCATCCTTCCTTATCGTGGCGTCTTTGCTCTGTTCCGCGAAAGTACCTCCACTTAGTTCGGCTGCAAACTGCTCCTTAAACAGCCTGGGATGTAGTCTACCTTCTGCAACGGATTCCCTCAGTCTTTTTCCTATCCTATCTTTAACACGGGGGACTCCTATAAGATATAAGCTTTAACACAGGGAACTCCCGCATCTAAGACTCCTACCGTCTCTAGTTACCCGGTCATTCTCCTCTTACACCCTTTTTTACTTGGGAACTTGTATATCTATTAAAGTCAAAGTAAGGTTTTGCCGCTATACAAAACGTAGTTTTTTGACGTAGTAGCAGCGAAAGGAACTTCATTTTGTCACCGGGGAATTTACATTGAACTAAGGTAGTGTAAATTAGTTGGTGACAAATTCGAGCCTTGAGAGGGGAATTGAACCTTATGGTAGAGTAATACCGATACGGATTCCCTCAATTAGGGCTACTTTATTAGAAAGTTATATGGTCCCACCAGAACAAACCCGAAGTAGGGGATGCGAATGGAGGATTCCTATCATTGAAGTGAAACTGGATTGTCGGTCGGTCGGACCGACACAGGTGAACGCGTACTCAGCGTCCATCTAGAGTGAATTGTTCTAACTTGATTACAGTAAATACGAAATGATTGGTGGACCAAAAGATAGCAATCCGTCTCTCTTGCGTGCCCTATTTCTTTTCAAAAATCTGTAGTGGGGATAAGACAAGACGTCGATTAAGTCGGCAACTCTTCATAGTCGAAGTTCCCATCCCCTTTAGGTTTACGATAGATTCAGGTCAAGCCCAGTCAATGGGGGTATACCCTTTTTCTTATCCCTTTCTCTTCTTTTATAGTGCCTGGCTCTTTCCGATCACTCCCCGAGGCTCCTCAACTGTGCACTTTCAATCCTACTTTCCTGCCGATCCGTGAATGAAGATTCTTCGATTGACGACAGCTTTTGTTGTTCGATCTTAAGTCTTTGCGTCCTTCATTCATGCGGCTTTTCTCCTTTGGAAGTGATGGGAATCTCTAGTATCCTCCCTATGCTATGGACTCTTCTTCTACTGGAAGGTTGGTTAGCTGGATCCGGATAACAGGAATAAGTAGAAAGGCTGGATGGCTGTACCTGCTTTAGTGACGGAATAAGGCGGCGACCTTTTTCTCATCTTGAGTCGATGCTTAAGACATGATAGTTGAAGGCTTTCTCCCTGCTTTCAGGGGCTTTTCGCCTGAACCAAATGAACGGGGCGCTCTTAGGTACCGCAGGTTGGGTGAAGACCGGGAATTTAATCCAGTAATTCAATTTTCCCCGAGACCTACTTCTTTCCTTCAAGAAGGGCTAAGAAGTACGAGACATCCGCAGTCCCCCTCCCTCTAATCTAACCATACATACCCTCTTGAAACCCAGCTCTTCGACCATGCTATGACTAGGGGCAATACCCTTAACCATTAGTCCCATACCCTCCCTTAGCCTTTCGCTTTCTGCCCTAGGTTGTGAACCCGACATGGTTTGCGTGATTTCATATGGGTTTTTCAAGTGAAGCAGGTGACATATATAAGATAGAGCGCGTGGATCTGTTCAAAAGAAGTAACCCACTAGGAGAGTCGCTTAGATAGTATGCCTCGACCGGAAGACAGTCTGTCTTTCCCACAGTGCAGTTGACGTAGGGGAGTCCAGTTTTTGATGAATGAGAAGGTGATCCCTAATCGCTGCTTTTGCTGTCCCCCTTTCTATACCTCAAATCTCTTCTGCCGACGCTGCTACCTACGAAAAAAGCGGAAAGAGGGCTTGAGGATGACTTCCCTCATCGACTGGGACCCCCAATGCTTTGAGGTGGCTGACGTAGCCTTTAAACGAAGCCCTCCCCCATTCCCGGTATCTTATAGTGGATGCCATTCCTATTAGTCCCTGACTCAACCCCGTTACCTGAAGGAAGGACGGTCCTAATTGAACTCCGTCTAAATGGCTTGGTTGATGTCAGAATAGAGGCGTAAAAAGTGCGGCTAGAAGGGTAGATTCTTTCTTAATAGAGGTAGCTCATCCCCTCCCCACTCGGGTGCTTTCAGAGCCCGATGAGAGAATGCGAGACCTAATCTTAAGAGGGGTAGCTCATTTACCGATCGGAGTTCCTGCGCTTTAAGTTTCTTTGTTGAAGACAGACGGGCTGACTTGCTTGTTTAGCTTGCCTTTCTAATTCACATGCTATCCGTTCTTTTCTTGCTTGTGACCTGCTTTTCTAGTAGGAATTCTTCTGTCTACATACTATTCTCGCTACTACAGAAATAGCTTAAGTGATGTTCTTATCAATATTGGTTCTCCTATGCTTCAGTAGCTATCCTTCTTTCTGTCTCTGCTATTGGATGTCATAGGTTAGCTTGCGGATTGGTCTTCATTGCGTACTAGAAAAAGTGGGAATAATAAAGTGTTCCGCTAGTGTTCTCAGCGACCTTGCTTGGAAAACCATTTTTCAAGTTTGCTTTTCTTTCTTCTAAGAGCAGTCTATCTGATCAAATAAGGGATCAGACCGCTCCTGGTGTTCGAACTAGTCATTAATGGTAAGCTTCATTGGTATCCTTTCTTTTTTCTGGTATGCGACCACCGAGACTGAAGGTGGAAAGTCGAAATCTTCTTTTATTATTA